TCCAAGAATTCTTGGTATACATTTGTTCCAACTCTCAACCCTCTTTTCTAGATTCATGGATATTGAATCAATCGAACGCACTTCTAAGACCTGTTCTACTTTTGGAAGACCCTGTGTTATATCACCAGATCTCGATTTTTCATATATAAATGTAACTAATGTATCTCCTTCGTAAAGGGTTTCCCCATAATGGCCATGAACAGTTGCTCCGGGGGTGGCCAAATAAGGCTTAGCTGATCGTATCACTATCGAGTCAACTTGAACAAGTATAACTTGACCCGATTTGAGGGGCGGTCCATTTTTGGCTATACATACATTTTCACAAATAAACTGTCCAAGACTAATTATTTTAGATGTCTCTGCACAATAATTGTGATGGAGAAAAGACCAATTCAAATTGAATGGATTTAAAATAATGTTACGGCATGGATCGGGATTATAAATTTTTCCATTTTCATCCATTAAATAATATTTTAATTTAATCACTTGAAAAGTCTGTTTTAAATTGTCAAGTTGCAAATATTTAGTTACTAAGATCTGATTATGAGTTATTAAATGGTAAGATGAATAAAAATTCTCAATTGGAAGGCATGTTCCTAAAGGGCCCAATGAATTCCTAATTGGAATTAGGGGATCCTTTTTAATTGATTCTTTTATCACACTGTGATATTTTACATCTTTGAATGGCTCCATTCGAGAACAATTGGCTGCTGACAAAATTATCAACGACTGACATTCCTTATTTCTATTCAACAACGTATGAATAGTTCCTTGAGGTTGGTTAAGAGATTGTTGAATTTTTGCCTTGGAATAGGAATAAATGGCAGAAAAGGGGTTGATATTGGTACAATCTGATCCATTATCAGAGAGCAATCCTGACCCCGACGGATCATTCCTTTTTCCGATATACGAAATAGGGGATTTCACTAAGTTGATTCTTAGGAAATGTCGAATCAAACCATTTGTCCTTATTTCAACAAAAGAAGCACGGGCTTCTTCGCAAGAAGAACTTTTTTTGTCTTGGTTCCAATTCAATACTAAACAAGTCCGAACTAATTGAATACTTGTGTCAGAAATTCCTCGAATCGGTTTGCCATTTCCATAAAGGATATAATTGACAATTCGAAGTTGCACATTATCCCTTTCCTGCAATGGATCCGGTGGAAAAAGGGTTCCTAAATTTATACCGTCCGTTATTTCATATGTGACGACAGGTCGAACTAAAACAAAAAACCTTTTCTTACTAGGTGTAATTCGTTGGACATAGATCCAATTTTTAACTTTTTTGTATTCCTTGGAATTTCTTTTTCCTGTTCCTGGTGGTATCAAAACGCCGGTATGTCTGGATATCTTATCCGTCTCTCCAGGAAAATGGATATCTCCAGAAAAGATTTTCAGTTCAATTCGTTTTTTTTTTCTCTCCACCCGGACCAACCCACCGACTCGGCTTCTTAGATTTAAGGTGATTTGTGTATCGACCCCAACGATACTATTGTTCCGTACCATTATGGAAGAAGATCCGGGCAAGATATGCACCTCTTCAGGAATGAAAAAAAATCGATCTACTTTCATTTGGTATTTTGGCCTAAATTCCTTGACTCCTCGATACTCAATCAAATCCTCTTTTTTGATGACTGAATGCGTTTCTATAGTCCCATATTTAATAATGCCCGAACTCTTTCTTCTGTATCGAGGATCATCGAAATAAGCAAGAATACTATTTCGACGGAAAATACCATTTACGGGGATTTCAATCAAGATACCTGAACAGGGCATTAGTTCATTCTCGAGTTCTTGAATCGAGTGTAGTGGAATGATGAATTTATTTCTTCGCCTTTTTGACAATAAATCAGAATTCCCGTGAAGAATAGGCGAATATACGAGATTATACTGACCAGTACATATGATTCGATTAAGGTCTGAATAATCAGGAATCCTATCTTCTTTTTGACCATAAAAATCCGAACTAAACAATTTCTGCCTCGCCTGATCATTGGTTACTGAGAGGTTAGAAGTATATCTTCGCTTGCCAGAAAGAGAATGCGCATTCATTTGATCCTGATCCTTGTGGATCGAAAGGTAGACTAGACTGGACCTGCACGGCCCTCCTAATAATATCCATAAATGACTTGTTTTTGGTAATAGATGAACATTACCATATGTAAATTCGGGTGCATGATAGACATCGGTACTCCAGTGCATTTCTCCGTCTGAATCAGAATAAATATGTTTTCGAACCTTCTCTTTAAAATTCAAAGTGGATATTCCTGCGCGAATCTCAGCAATTACTTGTTCTGATTCTACATATTGATCGTTTTGAACTAAAAGCAAACTTTTGGGTGGAATATTCACATTATGTAGAATATCTTCACTCTCAATAGTTACATACAAGTCTATAGAACATAGAAAGGCGGGATGCCCATGACGTGTACGTGTCGGATGAACCAAGTCCTCATTGAATTTTATTTTTCCATTAGATGGGGCTCGCACATGTTCTGCA